GAATTCGCCGATCCATCATGAGATTCTATAATGAATTTGTCCTTCGGAAACGCCCGGGGAATAAAGAAAAGAAGAAATTTTATATCATATCCTAATCCTATTTGTTCCCACTTCATTTTTTAATGATCTAGATTCATATCATGATCAAAAAATTCAATAACAATAAATTTAAATATAGGGAAAGGGTTAAATTAAAGAATAAAAAGATTTCTTCGTTGAAAGATTTCTTATCAATCTATTTAACACTATTTGACAATAGGATGACTAGTAATCTGTGTTGTTTTCACTAAGGTCCATTTCCACGTGGATATTAATATACCATCCCTTTCTCCGTTACAATACGACGATTCTAAATAGAAATAGTCTTAATAAAATCATTAAGAATATGTATCCCTTATACCTTATTTCTCTGGGATTGTAGTTCAATCGGTCAGAGCACCGCCCTGTCAAGGCGGAAGCTGCGGGTTCGAGCCCCGTCAGTCCCGACCTAGTATCTAATGACCCCCATCAATTCATCTCTTTATTTTCTGTCAAGGGGTGGGAGTGGGATCTAATTCCCGGAGGGGTCCTTATTTATCTTTTTTTCCGTTTCGAATTTCTTATTGAGAAAATACAATATGACAATTTCAATTCTTTCAATTAGTACCGAGGAGGAGAGGATAGAGATATGTGGATTGCTACAATTGTTGGTAGCATCCTATTTAGTTAGGATTCTAAGAGATACCTGTCTGGGTTTTTTCGATTGCTCCCGATCTGTGGAAGGAAATCGAATACCCATATATATATGTTTTCACCAGAGCACATACACAAATTTTGATTCGTTTATTATATGATAGAAAATGAACTTAATTTTCATATAGTTACCTCGATAAAATACTTTTCAGATTAAAGCTACCCCCTTTCTAGCTCCGATTTTGTATAACCTAAATAACTAATTGGAAACAATCTATTTATATAATTAAAACTGCACACTTCATTTTATATATATGTGTCCCAGCACCAATGCAAAGAAAGAAAGCAAAGCAGCATAAAAAAAAAAGAGAAAAAGTAGTTAATTTGTCGAAATATTCGATCTTTTCTTCTTCTTTTTCCATTTCACTTCTACTATTTGGGTTTGTGACCAATGGAAGTGGAAGATGGGTGAGATGGAGGATACCTCATTATATTTATATAATTATATAAGGAAGACGGTAGGTTATAGAGAATAACGAATGGATAAAGAATCAAAAATTGAATGGGATTCTTGATTGGATCAGGAATCCAATTTTTTATTACGTTTTTATTCTGTATGGATAAAAGATCTTCCTATGTTATACTATTCCATTCTCGACGGTGAATAGATTTGATAGCTCAGATATTGTTATTCATGATATTGATCCGATTCAATATCATCGGGATGTATTCCTCCCATTAAATTTACAGGAGAAGGGTTTAGAATCTCTATGGGATTAGATCCCGAGTTATTATATTATGAAGTAAAAAACCGATGAAATTATGGAAGTAAATATTCTCGCATTTATTGCTACTGCACTGTTCATTCTAGTTCCTACTGCCTTTTTACTTATCATTTACGTAAAAACGGTCAGTCAAAATGATTAATTTGAATCAAGCTTGACTTCTTATCAATAATGGAAGAAATGAAAGGGATTCAAACTCCACGTCTTAAATGAAATGAGCGGATTCAAATCAGCAGTATACGAGATCTGATAGTATGGTAGAAAGAAATATAGGAATCTTTCTACCACACTATCGATTATTATTATTATATAAAATGAGAAGGTTGGACCGTATAAAGATATAATATATAGGTTTAATATGCATCACTCCATAATATGTATATTGATATATGTACATATAACTCATATATGTGTATGTAATAGATATATTAGCTATTAGCGCCCCAATTCGAGTTCTTTGCTACATCCATTTGATTTGTACCGATTTCGATCAATACGATAGAATCGAATGCCCGCTTTGACTCTTATGTCTTACGGTTCTAATTACTCGTTTTATTATTTTTTTTTTATAGAGTTAATTTATTTCTAATATGGATCCTGGGATCCACCGAAACAATCAAATCACCGGAAGAAGGAAGATATGGTATGGGCGTAGAATAGATTAGATAATATAAAAGAAATCTAGTCATCTTTTTTTTTAGCATTCCGACAAGGAGTAATTTATTTAGCCATTGAAAGGTACAGGTGATTCAAGGAATTCCGTGGGAAATTCAATTCTTGATATTTGTAAAAAGATTAGTAGATACCACCTATTTATAACGCGTGAACCATGATATTAAGCGAGTCAATAAAACAGAAAGAACATTTCTAGGAGTCTAAACCAAAGGTAAATGCGCAATATGCGAATAGCCCACCGCAATATTATGCGTAGTACTTCGTTGGACAAACGCTATATCGATGTTTCCCTCGGTATAAAGTACGTATCTACATAATAACAGAAAGGCTTCCTCTTCGAACAGTAAAGCGAGAAACAAATAAAAAGGGGGTTGGTTGCTCCTCATTGTAATATCCATATATCATTCTGTTAAAGTTCATCTAAATAGAATATTTAAGACAAATTCGGTTGGAAAAAAAAATTTTATTTCATATGTATTCCTTTTACTTTCAAAATACAAACATGGGAATCATTGAAATATTTGTTTGATTGAAAGGTTATTCTTGATCTATTACATTACTTTACTGGATTCCAGTATCATTTTTATATAAAGATATTTTTTTTTTTAAAACGCTTTGCAAAGAACGATCTATGAAACCATTAAGACTGTTTGATTACTCAACTCAATTAAATTAGTAATGATCCTAGAGTCCACTTCTTCCCCATACTACGAGTGAAAGGGAAAATGTAAAGACTACCATTAAAGCAGCCCAAGCAAGACTTACTATATCCATGTGAATTCTGTCCTCTATCTCTATGAATATGAAGAAACTCTTCCATTATTATTATTATTGATCACTAATAATAATGGAATTAATAGCACAGAGTCAAAAAGGGATTTTGAACGAAGGCTATTGATGAACCAACCCAATAACTCCACCCATAACAAGTTCGTATATGATTTGTGGTAGAATTTGAAAGCATTAAGTACAAGCAAGATAGACAGTTACTTTCTTGTAATTATCAAGGGAGTGCGGTTAATGGAACATGCAGTAATAGTAAGACCTATTGTTTCTTTTGTTACCCTTCATAATGAAACATCATAACAATATACCATCAAGATAAATAACTATCTATCACATATCTCTATTTACCGTTTGATCTAATCCTTACGGTCTCCCAAGTATTTCACAACAACGCTCGGGAGACCCTCTATTATATTTATATTAATAATCTATTTTGCTTAGGTGTTACCGAAAATAAAGAAGTTTTCTTTTTCAACCTCAACCTTTAGTCTTTTTTTTATTCTATAAAAGAAAGCAATTATTTATCCAATATTGTTTGAATGAATGTCTGAGCACTCATAAATTCTCGCGAGTCCGTATACAAAGCATCTTCCACCCTTTCCACAACTACCAATTCCCCACTCAACTGTATAATTCAAGAATCAGTCATTAGACATTAGTACTGGAAGTTTTGATAGTCTAGTCCTTCCTATACTAAAATTCTCCCTGGAATCCCAAGCGCAAGGACTGACAGTCTTTTAACCTCCAGCTTCTTAAAATCAAAATCAAGCAAGTTTCGGAAGTTCGAGTCCTTTTCCTCTGTTTATGCTAGGCAAGGATTCCGCAACTTATATTATATCAGCAAGCAAAGGGATTTCTAGTTTTTCTTGATCAGGCGACACCCGGATTTGAACTGGGGAAAAAGGATTTGCAGTCCCCCGCCTTACCACTCGGCCATGCCGCCAAAACGATAAAAATAGATGGAAATATTCCTGGTGCTGGTTTAATAAATACTTTACTTAATCCCCTTTTTTTGATTGATTTACATCTGGAATACCATTTTCCTTATTCCTTTCCTAATAAACTGAAACTAAAAAAAAACCTTCCTTTTTTTTTATTGGAGCCGGACCCTTCTATTAATTGTATAATATCTCAAAATACACAACGCCTAAAAATTTCCCTTTTATTATTGTATATTGAAAGAAAATATTTGGATTTTGAGTCACACAATCAAAAATTCAGCGCAAATTTAATTGGACCCATTAACTCTTGGCTGTTAATTCATGAAAAGTTCTTGGATCTCGGATTGTGTTTCCTTAATGGCATAAGAAAATGCGATTGATACACAACTAATCAGTATAAATCATTTTCAATAATCAATCCTTTTCAATTTCAAGTATAACAACAATTATGTGTCTATGTAAACCCCGGAACAAAAATTGTTACACATATATACCTAACCTAATCCGGGATCTTATTTATATACGATATGCCATAGGAAATTAAAGTAATTAGCGTGCTTCAATTTTTCATTGAATAGATTGAATATCAAACCCTTTTGCGTTGCGCACTTCAATCGTATTCCACGAATAAAAAAGTTAAGTGCTAAAAAAAGGTAAACTCTATAGGGTTCCGTTCTGTCTTTATATCATTCATAGAGAACAGATCAAATCCTGAATCCATTTACTTTTCTGGTACCCAATCGGCAGATCCTAATATCATAGTAATAGGTAGAAATTGGATCACTTTTGATATTCTATACAAGACTCCATAAGCCGAAACGTCATAATTTTGTTTCCTTTTCAAGAATTTGTTATGAATTCATTTCCATTTGTATCTGTTTCAAATTCTAATTTTGAGTATAAAATTCTTTTTATTTCTCCGATCATATGTATTTCATACATTACATCTATGATATGGAGTTGGGTAAAATTTCATGTGATTCAGTAAACAGAATATGATTCCATCATTGCTAGATCAATCCACATCATTACTAGATCGATCCATATGGTTCGATGAAGAATGAGCTTGGGAAATGAATGGGATTTTTTCGATAAATGGGAAACTAAAAATGCTCCGGGATGGAAATGAGGGAATGTCTAC